GGCTTGGGGAGCGCAAACTACCCTTCCCTTTGGTTCTGTCCCTCCAAAACCTTCCTTTTTTAAGCCTATTTTTAAAGAACTAAAAAAAAAAATTCAAAAAGCGAAAAACAATAATTTGAAAGTTCTAAGAGTTTTAAAAGAAAGAACAAAAGATTTTCTACAAGATTCAAAAGAACCAAAAGGGGTGATTATCAAAAACGTTTTATTTCTGTTTATAAAAGGAATAAAAAAAGAACTCTTAAAAGTACATCCAACTCGATTATTTATATTGAGAAGGGTGTATGAATCCGGCGAAACTAACAAAAAAAAAGATTCTATAATTAGGAATCAGATAATTCACGACTCGTTTATAAAAATGAAATCTACAGATAATACAAATTATTCACTGAGAGATAAAAAAATGAAAAATCTGACTGATAGAACAAGCACAATAAGAAAGAAAACAAAGAGTCTTATGAAAGAAAAAAACAGTAACGCCAAGAAAAAAAGTAGTCCTAACAAAACAAGTTTTAATGTAAAAGAAAAATCACCCATTTTTATTTTTAAAATCTTAAAAATAAAAAGAAGAAGCACTCGATTAATCTATAAATTATATTTGTTTATAAAAATTTTCATTAAAAGAATATACATCGATATCTTTCTATGTATCATTCATATTGCCAGAATTCCTACACAACTCCTTCTTGAATCAAGAAATTTTTGTTTTGATAAATACATTTACAATAATAAAACAAACCAAGAAAAAAAAAAAAAAGAAATTAATTTTATTTCTACTATAAAAAGTGCACTTTACAATATTAAAAATAGTAAGAGGAATTCACGTCTTTTTTTTGACTTATCCTCCTTATCACAAGCATATGTATTTTACAAATTATCACAAACCCAAGTTATTAATTTGTATAAGTTAAGATCCATTTTTGAGTATCATGGAACTCCTTTTTTTCTTAAGACTGCAATAAAAAATTATTTTTTAACACAAGGAATATTTCATTCCGAATTAAGATATACTAAACTTTCAAGTTATGAAACGAATCAATGGAAAAGCTGGTTAAGAGGTCATTATCAATACAATTTATCTCAGATTAGATGGTCTGGATTAATACCAAAAAAATGGCGAACTACAATAAATGAAGGTGGTATGACCCCAAATAAAGATTTAACAAAATGGAATTCGTATGAAAAAGACCGATTACTTTATCACAAAAAACAAAAGGATTTTAAAGTATATCCATTACCAAACCAAAAAGATAATTTTCCAAAATACTATATATATGATCTTTTATCATATAAATCTATTAATTCTGAAATTAAGAAGTCCTCATATATTATTTATGGATCATCATCAGAATTAAAAAACAACCAAAAATTTATTTTTAATTACAACAATAACAAACAAAATTTATTTGAAAACCTAGAGGAAATTCCTATCAATCATTATCTAGAAAAGGGTGATATTATGTATATGCAAAAAAATCCAGATAGAAAATATTTTGATTGGACAATTCTCAATTTTTTTATAAGACAAAAAATAGATATTGAGGCCTGGACCAAAATGGATTATAACAGTAATATAAATACTAAGCTTGGAAATAAGAATTACCAAAAAATTGATAAAATGGATAAAAACGATATTTTTTTTCTGACGATTCATCAAGATTTAGAAAGAAATCCAATCAATGACAAGAAACTTTTTTTTGATTGGATGGAAATGAATGAAGAAATCCTAAACCCAATATCGACAAATCTGAAACTTACGTTCTTCCCAGAATTTGTGCTACTTTATAATGTATACAAAACAAAACCATGGATTATACCAAGCAAATTACTTCTTTTAAATTTAAATAAAAAGAAAAACATCAATGAAAATAAAAAATGGAATTTTTTTAGACCATCGAATGAAAAAAGATATTCTGAATTAATGAATCGAAATCAAGAAGAAAAAGAACCCGCAGGCCGAAGAGGCCTTAGATCATATGCACAAAACCAAGATAAAATGAAAAAACAATATAAGATCCGGAATAAGATGAGACCAGAAATGATTTTCTTACGGAAACACTATTTGCTTTTTCAATGGATAATAGACGATGGTTTAATTCCGAAGTTAACTGAAAGAATGATCAATAATATCAAGATATATTGTTACTTGCTTGGACTGAGAAATCCAAGAGATACTACTATATCGTCTATTCAAAGGAAAGAATTAAATCTGGATATAATGGTGATTCGAAAAAAATTGACTCCTATAGAATTGAATAAAAAGGGGATATTTTTTATCGATCCCATCCGTTTGTCTGTAAAAAAGGACGGATACTTTATTATATATCAAACCGTAGGTATATCGTTGGTTCATAAGAGTAAATACCAAACTCCTCAAAGATATCGAGAACAAAGATATATCAATAAAAAAAAATTGGATGAATCTATCCCAAGATATCAAATAATAATTCGAGACAAAAAACATTATGATTTTATCGTTCCTGAAAAGATTTTATCGTCTAGA